TATTTCAGTCTGAAATGAAATGTGGAATCAGAAGTATCTGAGATAGTGTGGTAGAAAGAGCTATATATAGCTCTTTCTACCACACTATACAATTGAGTATTGTAGAATATTTCATATTCAAATTCTTATTCTTAGTACATAAAGTTGTATTGTATACAGAAAGAAGTTTTCTCTTATATAGATCAATTGACAATAGATATCTATATCTAATAACAATATATATTAGACGTACATCAAAATGAAATAGCACTCGAATTCTATATTTTTTCTCTACACCCATTTGTATGCATTTCGATCAATCCAAAATAATTGCAAGCCCAACTGCTTGAATTCCTGATTTTTTTGATATCTCTTCTTATGCTTATGGATATGGATCCGGGGGTCCATCGAAAGAATTAATGTAGGAAGAATAGTACGGGCATATACTCTAATATCATTAGATAGTATATACCATATAAATACCATAACCATATCATATATTCTATAATAATAAAATAATAAGAAAAAAAAATCTGAAATAGAATTCAATAGAAAATAGAAATTTAATACTAATATCTATAATAATAGATAGATAAACGAATATAGATAAACTAAATCAAGTCAAGTTTTTTTTAAGCTTTCGCAAAACGATCAGAATTGATACAATTAGATTCTTCAGTAAAGTACTAAATTAGTAATATTCCTAGCTCTAAAGCCCACTCCTTCCCCATACTACAAGTGAAAGAGAAAATGTAAACACTACCATTAAAGCAGCCCAAGCGAGACTTACTATATCCATGTTAATGATGTCCCCTATCTCTATGAAATGAAGGAATTCTTCCATTATTGATTCAAAATCATAGTGGAATCAATGGCGCAGAGTCAAAATAGGATTCTTACTTACGGCTATTGATGAAACAATTTCATGAATCCACTCATAAAAAGTTCCTATATTTATTATTCAATAGAATTCTATTGAAATAGAAAGAAAAAAAAATAGAATGAAAAAAGAAAAAAGAAATTCAATAAAATAAGTAATTAAGTAGTAATTAAGTAATAGTAATATAAAGAAAAAGAATATTAGTAATATGAAAAAATCAAAAAGTAATATAATATGAATAGAAAATAGAAAAATACAAAGAAATGAAATAAGAAATCAATAAAATAAAAATCGAAGATAATGAAATATAAGAAATAAGAAAAGAAGAAAAAAAGAAGAGCCATTCCACCATTCTGATTCAATTTCTGAGCACTCAGAGCCTCTCGTGAGTCTGGATACAAAGTATCTTCAGTTCTTTCCACAATTCTGAAATGAATTTCCCATCATCCTATCCAATAGAATTTCATCGCAGACAGAGTTAGTAGACACTACCTCAATATTAAGAAAGGTATAGTTTAGAATAATTAGGGAGTCTTGATAGTCTTTTTTAGAATCCTTTCTTCAACCTTAGTAGCCAAAATGGAGTGTCTCTTGGGAACCTTTGGATACCAAGATTTCCGACTTCTTACTTGCTTCTTACTTTCCTAGTTCTGATGTCCAGAATGAATCCTCACTATTTCTTTTATTTGATTCAATTCAGAATAGCCCAAACCAATCATTAATAAGATTGGGTTGCTTCAGATTTATTGGTACCTGTTTGAGCCACACTCAGAACCCAGATTTTGAAAAAAAAAAGATGACAGTCTTTTATAGGACCTATGGGTTCTCAAAATCAAGTATCGACAGACCTAGTACCTTGCCTATGCTTTTGCGGGGCAAGAATTCGATCAACAGGATTAAGAAATTCCAAGTCTTTTTTTGTTGATCAGGCGACACCCAGATTCGAACTGGGGATAAAGGATTTGCAGTCCCCCGCCTTACCACTTGGCCATGCCGCCAAATTAAATCCAAAATGGATAAAATTTTTATTTAGACTATATTCTTATATTCTATTTATTCTTATTCTATTTTCTATTCCTTTCTTCATTTTGTTTTTATTTGAATTTTTTCCTTTCTTAATTCCTTTTATTTTTGGATCTTGAATCCCATTGTACTTATCCTTTTCCAAAAAAGAATTCCTCTTTTTTATTAGATCCTTTTTATATTCTTTTCTTCGATTGATTGTATCTCAAAACACGCGTCGCTTAAAAACTTACCTTCTCTTTTCATTTTTCTTACTTTGAATTAGCGAACAGCTATGAAATTTGTATCTCCATTTGTATTCCATTAATGGATTAATGGTTGCAAAATCCAAATGATTTACGACTAATCATTATCAATTATAAGAAAATATATGTGTATATGTAAACCCCAGAACAGTGTAAACTCCAGAACAGAAATTTTGATACGTGGATACTGAGCCTGGGTCTATTTCTTATGCACATATCCCTATATAGATATAGGATCATCGTGCTTGAATTTTTCATTGAATATGAATAAAAAATAGACATTATGATAGAGTGTGACCTAACCTATGTTGCGCCAAGTTCAATTATGATAAAAGATGTGATATACAGATAGCTAGATAGCTATATCGGCATG